AAAAAGAAAAAGAATTAAATAATTGGAATCACTAATAGTGATGCATGCATTGTTGTATTAGATCGAAATCTGAAGGTTCTTTCTTGACCTAACTACAAAGATGCGGATTTCAAATATGGAAAAAAATCGAACTTATAAAGCAAAAGATAATAGAAATGACTAGTCTTAGAATCTAGTTGAAGCAAAACACCTATTTTTCGAGTTGAGAACTGTTTGTTCTCATTCATTCAAGATATTATATGAGTGAACCTATTACGGAATCTAATTAGTTAAAATTAAAGTCAAAGTTTTATAAGATTACTGTTCGCTCTAAAATAGAAAATAGATTCGATACAATAAAAAAAAAATGATAAAAATAGGAATAATTTGCGAATTTGATTCCATAATGATTCGAAAATAACCCAATAATGAATCCGCTGATTGCAAACCCGGTATGAGTAGATGTTACAGATGATGAATCAATTTCTTTTTATACAGTTGTGACTTTATCCTTGTTAGTGCTGTCTATAATGATAGATGAATCAAAAACTTTCAATTGGTATTTTTCTTTATCTACTATTTTGTTTGCAAAAAAGGAAACTCAGGTAAGTGCTTTTTTATAAACATATGTATAAAAAGAACATATTTCATTTAGCTCCTTCATGCCTACCATAACTAGTTATTTCGGTTTTCTACTAGCGGCTTTAACTATAACCTCAGCTCTATTTATTGGTCTGAGCAAGATACGACTTATTTGAAATTAATTGCACAATTCATAAAAGGAAATCTTTCTGCGAACTTCTGTGTATTTATAGTTACTTACCGTGTCAATTGCCAATTCTTGGTCATTGAGATTCATGGTAATTCGGATTAATATTTAGGTATAGATATTACCTCTTTTTTTCTCCTTTCAAACAAATTGAAATGATTGAAGTTTTTCTATTTGGAATCGTCTTAGGTCTAATTCCTATTACTTTGGCCGGATTATTTGTAACTGCATATTTACAATACAGGCGCGGCGATCAGTTGGACCTTTGATTAATTAACATCTCCTTTTTTGATTGACCTCCTACTATCTTTAATATCCGGGAGGTCAAATTCAGATTGCTGTTCAAGTTAGTCTTTCAGCCGAATTCGATCGAAGAAGATCCGAATCACGCTCTGTAGGATTTGAACCTACGACATCAGGTTTTGGAGACCCACGTTCTACCGAACTGAACTAAGAGCGCTTTCTTATCATAAAAGATAAGACTGTATGTAAAGAAAAGGATTGGATTCTCTTTGTAACCCCAATACATCTTGTATGTATACTATATAGTATCATAAGAATGAAAAATTCTATATGATATGTCCAATGTGAATTGATCTCAATAAATCCCTCGTTACTGCTCCTTTGAGCAGTAATAGGTAGGGATGACAGGATTTGAACCCGTGACATTTTGTACCCAAAACAAACGCGCTACCAAGCTGCGCTACATCCCTTCCATTGGTCTACAGTGTCATTGTAGAGAATTCCTGTCTTGTTTTCCACATCGTTATCTCCTCTATTAAAATATAGAATTTTTATGTCCATTTCGTCTTTTTGGTCTCATTTAACATATAATAATAGTAAAATACTTCTATCTATATATGGAACGGAACCCCTAGGAAAAATAAATGAGTTGGGGGAATATTGGGGAAGAAAAGGACGTTTTTTTCTGTATTTAACAAAAAGTCAATCTTATTTACTGGATGATTGTACATTTCAATATGTATTATTAGTATTACAATAAAATGAAGGAGGTTTTTCAATGCGAGATCTAAAAACATATCTTTCCGTGGCACCAGTACTAAGTACTCTATGGTTCGGTTCTTTGGCAGGTTTATTGATAGAGATTAATCGTTTTTTCCCGGATGCGTTGACGTTCCCCTTTTTTTCATTCTAGTTATTGACGTGGGAAGGAATAAAGAAGATTAGAGATACAATTAAAGATCAGCCCCCTCTTTTCTCTTTTTTCCCTTTTTTTTTTTTAGAATCAGGGAGGAAAGAGAAAGAATAAAAGTGCATTCAACAGCTGCGAGACTCGGGTTCAGGTTGGAATTCAATTAATATGAAATTTCTATGTATTCAATTTCTATGGAAGTCGAATACAAACTTTGATTCTAGGGAAGGAGTATTATACAAGATACTTATATGAAATACTGTACTGTGATTTGAAATATAGTTTCGAAATCTTTCTATCTTATTTCCTATATTGATTGCAGTGAAATCTTGCATAAGAGGATAGCAAGTTACAAATTCTAGTTTGTTTTTTCCTTTCTTCTTCTTCGTTTCGGATTGAAAGAGGAAGAGTTGAGTAAATAAAAAATCCAAAGGAGGTTCATGGCCAAGGGTAAAGATGTGCGAATAACGGTTATTTTGGAATGTACCGCTTGTGTTCAAAACGGTGTTAATGTTAATAAGGCATCAACGGGCATTTCCAGATATATTACTCAAAAGAACCGGCACAATACGCCTAATCGATTGGAGTTGCTAAAATTCTGTCCATATTGTTACAAACATACGATTCACAGGGAGATAAAGAAATAGATCGAACTGAGCACCTGTGCCCTTACAAGGAAAGGGAAAAAATGACATTATATATATAAATATTTAACATAGTTAAAGATAATTATAAACAAACCAAATCCTATTTATTTATTCGAATTAGAGATACGGCTGAAATAGGATTTTAGGGATAAAAAATAAACTAACCAAACCATGGATAAACCCAAGCGAACTTTTCTTAAATCCAAGCGATCTTTTCGTAAGCGTTTGCCCCCAATCCAATCGGGGGATCGAATTGATTATAGAAACATGAGTTTAATTAGTCGATTTATTAGTGAACAGGGAAAAATATTATCTAGACGGGTGAATAGATTGACCTTGAAACAACAACGATTAATTACTATTGCTATAAAACAAGCTCGTATTTTATCTTTGTTACCTTTTCTTAATAATGAGAAACAATTTGAAAGAACCGGGTCGACCACTAGAACTCCTAGTCTTAGAGCCAGAAAAAGATAGGCTTACTCTTTCTTCACGTGAATTCCAATTCCCATCCGAACTCAAACGCGGATTGATATTTTGTTCGAAAAATCCAAGAAGATTTCATTCTTGTGTTGTAAGAAAAAAAAAAAAGAATCTGGGAAGAATAAATTTTTTTATTGAACGTGTTGATTCATATTTATTTTAACTACTTTCTCATATTTTATCGTATTCTATTCATTTTTATTCGACCTTCCCGGAGTTCATTCTCCGGGCAACTCCGTTTAACCGGTGGATTCCTTCCAATCTACTTCTTTTATGATCTCATTGGAAATCATATAAAGACAATTCCTATTTGATATAGCTATTTGTGCAAGTATTTTACGATTAAGAAGCAACTGTCTCTTGTACAAATTGTTTATTAATCTACTATAACTATAGCATACCCCCCTCTCACGAATTGCTGCATTTATTCTAGTGATCCACAAACGACGAAAATTGATTTTTTGCCTATCCCTATCCCGATGAGCCGAAACCAAAGCTCTTATTTTTTGTTGAGTAATAGTTCGAGTAAGTCTTGAATGAGCCCCCCGAAAGCTTGATGCAAATAAACGAATTTTTGTTCTACGTCTCCGAGCGATATATCCCCGTCTAATTCTGGTCATTGAATAAATGAAACTTTGACGAATAACTAATAGCTTTCCTTTCTTTCAGTTATTCTTTTGCCCTTTCCTAGTATATTAATAACAAAACGGATTTTTCCAATGTATAAACTAAAAATTCCAACGGCTTTGGCTACTATAACCTTCCCAACCACGATTTTTGATTTTTTCTAGGCATTTCACCTCGAAATACGAAATTGTACTATACTAGGTATAAAAAAAAAAAAAAAAAAAAATAGCAATCATAAAGAAATAGTGGATTCCATCGTTTCTATGGTTACTTCTTAAACGGTGAGGTCTTCTCTATACACCGGAGCCTTTACTTCATTTTATCAATGTTATTGCTAACTTGTATAGTTCACATTCTTCAGCTCTACCCATGAATTATCCAGTAATAGGTCTTTCACAACGAGCTCTACCTATACAGTAACGGTATTTAATTATGAGGGTTGGCTGGGTAGCTGACCCTGTTAGTCCGTTCTTGCAAGAGGGGTCTATGTTAACTAGGATTTCCTCCGCTTAATGGATAACCATTTGCTACCAATGGAGAATTGCTTCTCATCTTGAATTGAGGTGAGTGGATTTACACCAATAGAAACCATAAATTTCATACACAATAAAAGGGATATGATCCATTTTCTTATTTTTAGATAGGAAATGTAGTTCGTTTTTCCGTTCTATCCTATTTGATCATTGATATTCGAACATTGTTCTCTTTCCTTTGTTCTAGTTCATGATCTGAACGAGTCGCACATACACCCTAGTACATGTTCCTCGACGCTGAGGGCATCCCCGAAGCGCGGGGGATTTTGTGACATTTCTAATTGGCTGTCTTGTATTTCTAATAAGTTGTTTAATAGTTGGCATGTTGAATCATATACATAATGGGCTGGTTTAGATCGATCCTAACCGGATGATTATGAATTACTTTTATTCACTAGAATAGTAAATAAAAGTTATAGAATATTAAACTCGGCGGGGGTAATTTCAAATCACGAATTGGCGCGAAATCCAGATTTTGCAACCGCTACAAGATCAACAATTCCATAAGCTTGGGCTTCTGTTGCTGACATAAAAGTATCTCTTTCCATGTCTTCGGATACAACCCATATGGGTTTGCCCGTTCTTTGTACATAAACCCTTGTCAGGGTTTCACGTATTTTCAGCAGTTCTTCCGCTTCCAGGATGAATTCTGCCGTTTGGGCTTCAGAAAAATAACCAGCAGGTTGATGGATCATTACCCTGATGATATAAGATAATAAAAGGTTTCTCTATTTCGCATGATGAGGGGAAGATAAAAGAATAACAAGAAAAAAAAAAAAAAAGATAAATCGAACAACCGTACGGGCATC